CATAACTTTTCTTTATTTGATTGTTTTTTGTTTGTTATTGTCTTCTTTTCCTGAAGTTCTATTTCCTTCGGATGAATCTAAAATTCTAGAGTATACCTTTTTGAGGGTGGAACAAAAAAAAGAAATTTCGAATATTTCCCTCTTTACTCTTTACCTTTATTCGTCAGAAGAAAAAAAAAAGAAAAATTCGCTCTCTTTTTTGTTCCTGCTTCTAAATGAAATCTAAATAAAATAGGAAATGGAGATTTTCAATGAAAGTCGCTTTCTCGTATTCGTTCTCCATTGCATTGGCGGAACAAAAATATCTGATGCATCAATGTGGAAATTTTTGGTACATGAAATGAAGCGATGATCTGATATCCATATCTAAATCCTATATAGATAGAAACGGATCTTTTTATGGAATCAAAGAAAAGATATTGAAATGGATTTGTGATTCGGAATAAACATTTTTCGGTGGAGGAAAGGAATAGTGATTTATTCCTATGGAACATTTATGAACAAACAAGAAGATTCAATCGGAAATATCGACAAATTCTTGCGTGGTCCAAGGAAATCAATAAAAAAAGTCCGCTTCGACAATTTCATCTATATCGACTATTTGTTAATATCAGAATAGATGATATATTCATGATTCAATGGGTCAGGTCCACTTACTTTTTCTTTTCTTGATTTCGAATTTTTCCGATCTATTTTTTTAGTAGAACAATTGAGAAGTAGGAAGACTTTGGTTTGGCGATTCATAACCGGGATTGGGTATCTAGAATAGATCTATGTACCGGAACAAAAAAACAAATAGGAATAGAATAATGAAATGAAAAATTGGGAGAAGGATAGCCTGTAGTGACATAGCAATCCCCTTTATCTAATAAATGTGATTACTTATTATCCTAATGAACTTATCTTAATGAACAAATGTTTGATTCGAATGGACAAATGTTCAACTTGAATTCATTCGAATTCGAAATTCATCATGCGGGCAGTTTTCTTTCTTATTATTAAATTCTTTATTTTATTTATTATTATGAAATAATCTTTAATAAGAAAGAAAAATAAATTTAATAAACATAAAAAAAATTGCATTTATTTTGTATATCCGCTAACTAAAAAAGTCTAAGATTTAAGACCGGAACTTCTTGGAAAAGCCCTTTATCGGATTTGAACCGATGACTTACGCCTTACCATGGCGTTACTCTACCGCTGAGTTAAAAGGGCTTATTATCTTCAATTCATGAAGAAGCCATTGGTTGTTATCAGTCTACTGCATGTACCTATCTATGTATATACTCGATACATATATATATATATACATGTATGAATGGGAGCTTATTCAGGAACAAGAAATGGGGTTTACCTAGGAAATTCTATAGTAATAAAAAGTAATCAAATTCTTATTTTTTTTTTTCATTTTTAATAGCAGCAATGCAATGAATTCTTTTAAAAGGCCGTCCTAATTTCTTTTATTGATCCTATCGGGAAGAGATTTACTTAATTGATTTGATACGTGTACTAATCTAACATAGATCCAAACTATTTCATCGAATCCCTTCCCAGATTTCTACATCATCCTTTTTGTTTTGAATTAATCAAAATAAAATTCTATCGTTTTTTAATGAATTTCCTGTCTTAATATAATATTAGTGTGAGATAGAGATCGGCATATTCAATCTGAACGATGAATTAATCAATGAATGAAAATGGAAGAAATAAATGGAATTTTACCTTTCACTTTTTATGTCTATTGGACAAATCAATCCCTAGGGAACCCTATTGCTTTGTTATATATATGATGTTCATGAATGACAAATCAAACAATTTGATAGAATCATGGAAACAGGAAAGATTTTTTGATCCAGTCATACCATTACATTATATTGACAATTCCAAAAAACTGATCATACTATGATCATAGTATGATGGCGATCGGGCGGGTATGCCCCTATCGTCTAGTGGTCAGGACATCTCTCTTTCAAGGAGGCAGCGGGGATTCGACTTCCCCTGGGGGTAAGGTGCTACGAAAGGAAGTTGATCATGGATTATCAATAAACCTCGAATTTTTCTTCCTGGGTCGATGCCCGAGCGGTTAATGGGGACGGACTGTAAATTCGTTGACAATATGTCTACGCTGGTTCAAATCCAGCTCGGCCCACTAATTCGCCGATCCATAAGAATGATATAACCAAATTTGTCCCCCAGAAGTGTCCGATAGCCAAAAGGGGATCCCCATTTTTCTGCGATATCCCATTTTTTTTTATTTCTACCATGTTCGGATCTGGTTATTGGCAATAACCACGGGATTACTAGTAATCCCGTCATTCTCACTAGAGTCCATATCCATGTGCAGTATTTCAAATAGTCGTCTTTATGTTATAAGACGACTATTTGAAATAGAAATGATTCAAATGAAATTATAAAAATAGGTATGCTGTACACCTCGCTCTGGGATTGTAGTTCAATTGGTCAGAGCACCGCCCTGTCAAGGCGGAAGCTGCGGGTTCGAGCCCCGTCAGTCCCGACCTCGGATCCGATGCGGTGAATCCATCAATTTCTCTCTCCATTTTCTGTGAAGAAAGGGGACAAGGAGCAGGATCGAGTTACCTGAGGGGATCCTGAATTTCTTTCTTTTTTTGATTCGAATCAAAAAAAGAAAGAAATTCCAAGTACTTCAACTAATATCGATTGATGGGAGAGAGACAATACTTCTTTCGCTTTTTCGATTGCTCCTGATTAATGAAATAGAATAGAATACCTATATGTTTCCGAGGGCTGCATATAAATAAAATTGTATTCGTTACGATACACAATTAAATTAATGGAGTTACCCCGACTGGGACATATTTGAGAGAAAAATCTCTTTTCTAGCTTCTAGTTACAATTTTTTTTGTGTAACCTTAATTAATAATTGAAAACAATCTATCTATCTCATCCAAATTGCATGCTGAAGTTTGGATGTACGTATCCCAGTTCCAATCCAAGGAAGGAGACTAATAAAGAAGGATCAAATAAAGATCCGCCCCTCTTGTTTCTAGGAAGGGAATGCATTCTTTTTCTTTATTTTTTTTTTCTTTCTTCGAAGGGACCTTTTAAAACAAACAAAAGAAATAGAAAGAAAAAAAAATAAATAAAGAAAATAGTGAATTTGTCGGAATATTCGATCTTTTTTATACCTGGGACCTATCTTTATCCCATTTATCAGTCTTCAAAGAAGATTGGATCATTAAAAAAACTTCGTTTCGAACTCGTCCCTTTTCCATTTGACTCCTACTGTTTAGGTCTGTGGCCAATGGAAGATCGCACCAGTCAGATGACACTTTGGCCTTAGATCAGATGATTGTTATAAGGACGATGATTGGTTGGTTTTGGTTATAGAAAATAAAGAGTGGAAAAAGATGAGAAAATCAATGGGATTCTAGATTAGATCGGGAATTCCACTTTGGGTTTAATATGGATAAAAGATCTTCCTATGTTATACTATTCAATTCTCGACGATGAATCGATTTAATAGATCAGATATTGTTATTCATAATATTGATCCGATTCAGTATCATCAAGATGCAATCCATCCCATTGAATTTACATTACAGAAGAAATAGTTTCTTCTATGGGATTAGATCCCGAGTTATTGCGAAGCAAAAAACCGATGAGATTATGGAAGTCAATATTCTCGCATTTATTGCTACTGCGCTGTTCATTCTAGTTCCTACTGCTTTTTTACTTATCATCTACGTAAAAACAGTCAGTCAAAATGATTAATTTGACTGAAACTTTGACTTATTAGCTCTTAATAATGATTGAATAAACGGAAGGGATTTCAATGAAATGAGCGGGCTGGAACCAGCAGTCTAAGTATACTGGATAGTGTAGTAGAAAGGACTATATGAACCTTTCTACTACACTATCCATTAGTCTATTCTATAGAGTTGTATTATATAAAGATATGGTCTTAATATAGACCAATCGATAATCCATATCCATATATGATTGTCGATATATGTACATGCGAGTTAGGTACATATATTGACATGTATATTTCATATATGTACATAGAAATTACACCCCAATTCGATTTCTTCGCTACATGTATTTGTGTTGATTCTGATCAATCGGAAATAATCGAACTTCAACTCTTCAAATTCCTAGATTTCATATTATTCTCAACACGGATCCCGAGATCCATAGAAACAATCAATGGGGGAAGGAAGAAAGAGTCGTATGGTCATATATTATATAACAAAAACCAAGTCATTTTTTTTTTTTAACATTCCAACCAAAGAAGTAATTGATTGAGCTGTTAACAGATGATCCAAGGGGTTCTATAATGACTTCTTCGGGTTTGGAAAAGGAGTAGTAAACCCCATAGATTTTTCATGCTTGAACCACGAAATGAGGTGAGTTGTGAGTTATGTAAGTTAATAAATAAAGCATAAATAAAATTTGTAGAAGTATAAATGGTAAGTGGGCATGGCTCGCCCAACACAAGCAATATCTTCTTATGCGTAGCACTTTTTTGTACAACCACTATGTTGCCTCCAGTACAGTAGAAAGTTCGTATCTATGTAATAGCAGAACGATTTCTCCTTTGAACAGTCAAAGAGGGAAACAAATCAAAAAGAGAAAAGAAATATGGGTTAGTTATTCCTCATTGTAATATCTATAATTCTGGTAAGAGTAAAGTAAGAGTGGGTTCATCGAAATGGACTATTTAGGAATAGGAAGAATTCGGTTGGAAAAATTTCCTATTCTGTGTATTCCTTTGAGTTTTGAGTTTAAAAATTAAATACGAGTAATATCGGAATCAAATCGTTGAAATATTTGTTTGATCGAAAGTCTATTATTCATATATTATCGGGTTCCAGTGGAATTTCTTTGGAAAATGGAGATATTAAAAAAAGAATGCTTCGCATAACGATCTATTCAAAATTGATACAATTCAATTATTCAACTTAATTAGTAGTACTACTAGAGTCCACTTCTTCCCCATACTACAAGTGAAAGGGAAAAAGTAAAGACTACCATTAAAGCAGCCCAAGCGAGACTTACTATATCCATGTAAATTATGTCCCCTATCTTTATGAATATGAAAGAATTATTCCATTATTGATCACTAATAATAGCGGAATCCATGGTGAAGAGTCAAAATTGAATTCTGACCTAATTGATAAACCAATACAATAAATGTACTCCTAACAAGATCCTATATGATTTCTGGTAGAATCGGAAAGTATTAAGGATAAACAAGATATACAACTACTTCGGAAGTCTTAAGGGAATGTGATTAATAGAACATGTAGAAAAAATAAGATCCATTGTTTGTTTTGTTGCCTTTCATAAGTAACATAACAAAAAAATGAAAGTCTTTTAGGGAACCCCTAGATTCTAGAAATTCAGTATGGGCAGCCCTTTACCTATGCATATGTCTATGCATCTGCCGGGCAAGATTTTCTTGAGTTCTATTAGCGGGGTAAAAGATTCCATATCTTTTGTTGATCAGGCGACACCCGGATTTGAACTGGGGAAAAAGGATTTGCAGTCCCCCGCCTTACCACTCGGCCATGCCGCCAAAACGATACAAACAAAATCGATATAGATGCAAATATTCTTTTTTTGGGGGGTTACTAAACCGTTTCTTTTTTCTCTTGAATACCGTTTTCTTTATCTTTCTCTTGAATACCGTTTTCTTTATCCTTTTCAAAAAGGAAATCCCTCCGTTTTGGATCCAGTGGATCTCTTGATTGTATAGCCTTTCAAAACATACAGCACTTAATATAATCTTAATTGAATCGAATCTTAATATAATAAGAACTTCTCCTTTCTTTTTTATATTAAAAAAAAAATGGATTCCCAACAAAAGAATCCAAAAATCAGGGAAAATTGGAACCATGAACTATTCACTGCGAATTCATGAACGGCTTTTTTTTGTATTTTGATCTTCCATTCTTTCTTAATGAAATAAGAAAAGAAAATAGATATCTGACTAATCCGTATCAATTATTTTCAATAATGAATCTTTTTCAATTTCAATTATAACAACAATTATGTGTGTATGTAAACCCTAGAAGATAAATTGTCACACGGATACCTAGTCAGGTCCCTTATCTGCCTATCCCCTCTTATATCTTATAGTGAATCGTCGTGCTTGAATTTTGCATTCCATATTTTTCATTGCATAGATGGAATCGAAATTCGATCAAAAGATATAGCACGACTTCTGTTGCTGCAAATGGAACTGCGATAAAATAGGGGATATGCAGATAGCGAAATAGCTATATCCGGATGTGTACTTAATAAATATAAATCAAACTCTTCTTACACACTTCAATCACACTTCAATCATATTCTACTAATTCTAAAAGGGATATAAATCTCTATCTTCTTTGTCTTTGCAATTTTTTTTTTTTTGAACAATGGAATTAATGAAATAAGTTAAGTGCGAAAATCAATTCGATACTATTCCTAATTATCCTGTCTTTATCTCATTCATACAGAATGGATCAAATCCTGAATCTATTTCAAGTACCCAATCCGATCATAATATCATAATGATAGGTATAAATGGGATCCTTTTTGATTTTCTATATAAAAAAGACGCCATAAGTGGAAGTGATGGAATTTTGTTTCCAGGAATCTTTTATTAATTCATTTCCATTTGTATCCGTCGTAAATTCGAATTTGAGTAGAAAATTCTCTTTATTCACCCGCCCATACGTATTTCCTACATACATATATAAAGTTGGATAAAATTTCATGCGATTCAGTAAAAAGAATATACATTCCATCATTGCTCGGTCGACCCATATGGTTCGATGAAGAGTGAGCCAATAATGGGATTTTTTCGATAAACGGGAAACTTAATTAAGATGCTCCGGGATAGAAATGAGGGAATGTCTACAATACCAGGATTTAGTCAGATACAATTTGAGGGATTTTGTAGGTTCATTGATCGAGGCTTGACCGAAGAACTTCATAAGTTTCCAAAAATTGAAGATACAGATCAAGAAATTGAATTTCAATTATTTGTAGAAACATATCAATTGGCAGAACCTTTGATAAAAGAGAGAGATGCTGTGTATGAATCACTCACATATTCTTCTGAATTATATGTACCCGCAGGGTTAATTTGGAAACCGGGTAAAGATATGCAAGAACAGACCGTATTTATTGGAAACATCCCTCTAATGAATTCCTTGGGAACCTCTATAGTAAATGGAATATACAGAATTGTGATCAATCAAATATTGCAAAGTCCCGGCATTTATTATCGTTCAGAATTGGACCATAACGGAATTTCTATCTATACCGGGACTATAATATCAGATTGGGGAGGAAGATCAGAATTAGAGATTGATAGAAAAGCAAGGATATGGGCTCGTGTGAGTAGGAAACAAAAAATATCTATTCTAGTTCCATCATCGGCTATGGGTTCGAATTTAAGAGAAATTTTAGAGAATGTTTGTTACCCTGAAATTTTCTTGTCTTTCCTAAATGAAAAGGAGAAAAAAA